TCAATGCGAAAATTGTTATGGATTAAATTATAAAAAATTTTTTAGGTCAAAAATGAATATTTGTGAACAGTGTGGATATCATTTGAAAATGAGTAGTTCAGATAGAATCGAACTTTTGATTGATCCGGGCACTTGGGATCCTATGGATGAAGATATGGTCTCTATGGATCCCATTGAATTTCATTCAGAGGAGGAACCTTATAGAGATCGTATCCATTCTTATCAAAGAAGGACAGGGTTAACTGAAGCTGTTCAAACAGGCATAGGTCAACTAAATAGCATTCCCATAGCAATTGGGGTTATGGATTTTCAGTTCATGGGGGGTAGTATGGGATCTGTAGTAGGCGAGAAAATAACCCGTTTGATCGAGTATGCTACTAATCGATCTCTACCTGTCATTATTGTGTGTGCTTCTGGAGGAGCACGCATGCAAGAAGGAAGTTTGAGCTTGATGCAAATGGCTAAAATATCTTCTGCTTCATCTAATTATCAATCAAATAAAAAGTTATTCTACGTATCAATCCTTACATCTCCTACAACCGGTGGAGTAACAGCCAGTTTTGGTATGTTGGGAGATGTTATTATTGCTGAACCCAATGCCTACATTGCATTTGCGGGTAAAAGAGTAATTGAACAAACATTGAATAAAATAGTACCCGATGGTTCACAAGCGGCTGAGTATTCATTCCATAAGGGTTTATTCGACCTAATCGTACCACGTAATCCTTTAAAAGGTGTTCTGAGTGAGTTATTTCAGCTACACGGTTTCTTTCCCTTGAATAAAAAATATATATCGAAAGAAAATATAGAATAGAAGTGGATTTCTATATCTACCAGGAAATCCCCCTTTTTACTAGGAATCTCCGTTTGTTGGATTGAATTAGTTTAGTTAAAGTCACGCACTTAATAATGTAATTTAGAAATAATTCAATATTTAATATTAATAAGAAACTCCTTATTCGAAAGATAGAAAGAATATGAGGATAGGAGAATAATAAGAAAATTTATTCAAGCGTATCATCATATTCGTGTAGAAAGAGAAATAGGTACACTTAATTCCCCATTCCTTGCACTTATTAACTACTTAATATTATTTATTAATATTATTTATTACTTACACTTACTATTTTTTATAATAGATATACTTATCATAAGATATCTTTATAATAGGTAAAAATAAAATATTAAATTGAGGTACTCATTCCATGACAGATCTTAACTTACCCTCTATTTTTGTTCCTTTAGTGGGCCTAGTATTTCCGGCAATTGCAATGGCTTCTTTATTTCTTCATGTCCAAAAAAATAAGATTGTCTAGATCCGACGGGACAAAATTGCATCAATTTTTTTCAACACTGGATCATAATAAGCTATTTCTTTAGTGTAATATGGTAGGATATGTGACTTTTTCCGAACACAAATGAAAGAACTGTTATGCATGCGGATACATTATATCTGCATAAATGCATGTATATGCGGGTGGGTATAGTGGGTTAAAAATGATCCGCGAATATTTTTCTAATTTATAATAGAAAGTCAATGTATCTAACCAATTACTTCTAATGGTTCATATCAGAATAGTACTAGTTGATGAAAGTTATTTCGGCATCAAGAAAAGTCAAATTCATTTTGGTTATTCTCTCAATTCCAATCGAATGCAACTAGATCTAATATAGTATGAACTGGCGATCAGAACATATATGGATAGAACTAATAACAGGGTCTCGAAAAACAAGTAATTTTTTCTGGGCCTGTATCCTTCTTTTAGGTTCACTGGGATTTTTAGTGGTTGGAACTTCCAGTTATCTTGGTAGGAATCTGATATCAGGATTTCCATCTAACCAAATCATTTTTTTTCCACAAGGGATCGTGATGTCTTTTTATGGGATCGCGGGTCTATTTATTAGTTCCTATTTGTGGTGTACAATTTCATGGAATGTGGGTAGTGGTTATGACCGATTCGATAGAAAAGAAGGAATAATGTGTATTTTTCGTTGGGGATTCCCCGGAATAAATCGTCGAATCTTCCTTCGCTTCTTTCTGAAAGATATCCAATCAATCAGAATGGAGGTTAAAGAGGGTATTTTTCCTCGTCGTGTTCTTTATATGGAAATCAGAGGCCAAGGAACCATTCCCTTGACTCGTACTGATGAGAATTTTACTCCACGAGAAATTGAACAAAAAGCTGCAGAATTAGCCTATTTCTTGCGAGTACCAATTGAAGTATTTTGAAATGAAGAATGAATGTTTTCCCAGCATGAGGGAAGGAACTTGCTAATTTCCTTTTCCATATTCCTTCTAGATCCAAGGACTAAATTCTTACACAAAAATGGAAATAGATCCCTGGGTTCGATACCTTGTTATATAACTTATAACTCGTACTTTAGAGAAATATCAGATAGAGTTGACGAATGAAGCAGTTCATTAACAATTCACAGATAATAAATGAAAAAAAAGAAAGCATTGACTTCCCTCCCATATCTTGCATCTATAATATTTTTGCCCTGGTGGGTCTCTCTATCATTTAATAAAAGTTTGGAACTTTGGGTTACTAATTGGTGGAATACTAGGCAATCCGAAACTTTTTTAAATGATATTCAAGAGAAAAATGTTCTAGAAAAATTCCTAGAATTAAAGGAACTCCTCTTGTTGAATGAAATGATAAAGGAATACCCGGAGACACGTATACAAAAGCTTCCTATAGAAATACACAAGGAAACGATACAATTGGTCAAAACACACAATGAATATCATCTCCATATAATTTTGCATTTCTCGACAAATATAATCTGTTTCACTATTCTAAGTGGTTATTTTATTCTGGGTAATGCAGAACTTGTCATTCTTAATTCTTGGGTTCAGGAATTCCTCTATAACTTAAGTGACACAATAAAAGCTTTTTCGATTCTTTTAGTTACGGATTTATGGATCGGATTTCACTCGACCCATGGTTGGGAACTCATGATTGGTTCGATCTACAACGATTTTGGACTGGCTCATAATGATCAAATTATATCTGGTCTTGTTTCCACTTTTCCAGTTATTCTAGATACAATTGTGAAATATTGGATCTTCCATTTTTTAAATCGGGTATCTCCTTCGCTTGTAGTAATTTATCATTCAATGAATGAATGAAGAACTTATTTGATCTCCCGATATCAATCAAATCAGAATTTTTCTTCGTGTATAACGTGTATAAAGAAAGCATTTTACTTATTCTTTATATTTCTACCTCTTCAAGGTATTCGTCCTATATTCCAGTACAATTATTTCCGTACAATGGCAGATTCGTGGATAGGGAACTATACTAGCTACCTATCTAATTTATTGTAGAAATTCCGGGATCAATGATTGTACCATGCAAAATAGAAATACTTTTTCTTGGGTAAAGGAACAGATGACTCGATCTATTTCTGTATTGATCATGATATATGTAATAACTCGAGCATCCATTTCAAATGCATATCCCATTTTTGCGCAGCAAGGTTATGAAAATCCACGAGAAGCAACGGGGCGAATTGTATGTGCCAATTGCCATTTAGCTAATAAGCCTGTGGATATTGAAGTTCCACAAGCTGTACTCCCTGATACTGTATTTGAAGCAGTTGTTCGAATTCCTTATGATATGCAACTGAAACAAGTTCTTGCTAATGGTAAAAAAGGGTCTTTAAATGTGGGGGCTGTTCTTATTTTACCCGAGGGATTCGAATTAGCCCCCCCCGATCGTATTTCTCCTGAAGTGAAAGAAAAAATGGGAAATCTTTCTTTTCAGAGTTATCGTCCAAATAAAAGAAATATTCTTGTGATAGGTCCTGTTCCAGGTCAGAAATATAGTGAAATCATCTTTCCCATTCTTTCCCCCGACCCCACTACGAAGAAAGACGTTCACTTCTTAAAATATCCGATATATGTAGGTGGGAACAGGGGAAGGGGTCAGATTTATCCTGATGGGAGCAAGAGTAACAATACAGTTTATAATGCTACATCCGCAGGTATAGTAAGCAGAATAGGACGTAAAGAAAAGGGGGGATATGAAATAACCATAGTGGATGCATCGGATGGACACCAAGTAGTTGATATTATACCTCCAGGACCAGAACTTCTTGTTTCAGAGGGGGAATCCATCAAGCTTGATCAACCATTAACAAGCAATCCAAACGTGGGAGGTTTTGGTCAGGGAGATGCGGAAATAGTGCTTCAAGATCCATTACGCGTCCAAGGTCTTTTATTCTTCTTTGCATCCGTTATTTTGGCACAAATCTTTTTGGTTCTTAAAAAGAAACAGTTTGAAAAGGTTCAATTGTACGAAATGAATTTCTAGATCCAGAGATTACTTAACATCAAGTTAGTAAAAAGCGCGGAATTCTTGTTGATCAATATAATTATGTTATGTAAGGTATGATCAAAAAATTATTTAAATCCCTTTACTTGCTTTGTTTATACTGTTTTTGCGGGGGGTCCGGAATTCATTACTTGTATCCCATTTCTAGTACTAGACAATAGGCCTACAAAAAAGGAAGGATACAAGGCAAGACGGGACAAATGAAAGGAAGAATAAATACTTCTAGGAGAGGGGGGATTACGAGTCCTCCTAATCTTCTATTCGACACAAGAGAAAGGATTTTCTACCCTTTCTCCTGTGTCGTCTTGTATCGAAATAATAATGATTTTTATCCTGTTCATCAAAGATTACTATTTCTTCTTTTCCGGGTCTATAGAAATTCTTTTGTTTAGATTCATAAGAAGTAGTGGACAAACAAAGGAGGGGTAGAGGGAAATAATTCATTGAGCAAATAGAACTTCTTCTATTATTCATATTCAATTAACTTCAACTTATAACTTATAAAAGAAAAATTCTTCAAATAATTGGACTTTTACTCTTTTGCTTGAAAAGCGGATTAAATTCCATTTTTCAAAAACATCATAAGAAACAAAGGAATAGGGTGGTTTGAGACATCAGAGCAAAGGATCCGTTTTCTCATTTCTACGAATCAAATATTTT